TCCAAGAATTAAGAATGAAAAGTTCTTCATTACCCAGAATAAAATAACTACTTAGAATAGCGAAACAGATTAGATTTGTCGATAAATGCAAAATTATATGGAAATGAGATTCATTGTGTCTTTTGACCAATTGTATTGTTTCCTTGTACATTCCTATATGAAGCCCTTGCCCTTGTATATGTGTGCCCGAGTACTGCTTTATCATCTCGTCCAACAGGAATAGTTCTTCTAATTCCATAAGATTTTCTAGAACATTTTTCTCTTGAATATCATTCAAAAGGATTTCGGATTGCCTGGTATTCCACCAATTAATAATCCAAGTTTCTAGACTTTTATTAAATGAGAGAGAAACCCACCAGGGCAAAAAGAGTATAGGCACAAGATATGGGAGGGAAGCGAATGCTTTCTTTTTTTTTTTTCATTATGTATCTGTGATGTTAATGAACCTGTTTCATTCGTTGATTCTATCTTAGATTTCTAAGAAGCGCGAGTTCTATAACAAGAGCCTATAACTCTAACAAGAACAAGGTATCGAATCTATGGGTCTTTTCCGATTTTTGTTTTTGTGTCAGAATTAAGTCTTTGTATCTAGAATAGAATATCGAAGAAGGGACCCTTTCGAATGAAAAAAATAAGTAAATATTCTTTCCAGATTCCAGAAATACCAATTAGGAAAATTGTAACCAATTCCATCTTCATTTATTCCTTTCGATGAAGACTCGAAAATCCATTTTAAGTAACGAATATTATTTTTATTTTAAGACGAACCCTACCAGATCCTTTAATTCTTTTATTTATATTTCGAATTCGAAAGATTTCACTTTTTAATCGCAGCACGGGGATAGGGTATCAATTAAAAATAAGGGAACTAAAAGGAAGAATTATGTTTTTACGAAAACAAAAGGTAAGATATTTGATGAATCTATACTTAACTTAGATTAGACTTCTTAATGAAACTTATTAGACCTTTAATTAGTATAAAAGAGTTAAGCTGGGGGCTATGTATATGCGTATATTTTGGTGTACAAATAGTTTATAGTTTATATTAATACTTAAATTCTTAATACTTATCTTAATACTTAATATATTATATATTTAAAATATTTAAAATATATATATAATATATTTAATAATATATTTATATTTATGTTTTTAATAATATATTTATATTTTATATATATATATATATATTTTTTATTCTTTATTCGAATTATATTTTCTTAGAATTGTTCCATATGCGTCCTCCTGGTTTTTTTATTTGTATTTGAGATGTATAATGTATGTGAACTGCTGCCTCAACGGAACGGTAAAATAGAATATAGCATCCTTATGCCGGAATGAACATTTTTAAGAAGCTGCAGTTGTCTTAAAAAGATAATTAGTAAGTTCTTCTCTCATGCTGAGATTTCTTCTTCAGTTCATTTCATTCAATTGGTACGCGCAAGAAATAGGCCAATTCGGCAGCTTTTTGTTCAATTTCTCGTGGATTAAAATTATCATCAGTACGAGTCAAGGGAATGGCTCCTTGACCCCGGATTTCCATATAAAGGACACAACGAGTAAAAAGACCCTCTCCCCCCTCTATTCTGATTGATTGGATATCTTTCAGAAATAAACGAAGGAAGATGCGACGATTTTTTCCAGGGAATCCCCAACGAAAAAGGCACATTATCCCTTCTTTTCTATCGAATCGGTCATAACCACTACCTAAATTCCATGAGATTGTGCACCACAAATAAGAACTAATGAATAGACCTGCGATCCCATAGAAAGACATCACGATCCCTTGTGGGAAAAAAACAATTTGCTGAGAAGGAAATACGGATATCAGATTCCTACCAAGATAACTGGAAGTTCCAACCACTAAGAATCCTAGTGAACCTAAAAAAAGGATACAGGCCCAGCAAAAATTACTTGTTTTTCGAGACCCCGTTATAAGTTCTATCCATATATGTTCTGATCGCCAATTCATACTATACTAGATCCAGTTGCATTCGATTGGAATTGATAAAATAACCCAAATAGATTTGACTTTTCTTGCTTGATTCCGAAATAACTTCCATCAACTAGCAGTATTCTGACATGAACCATTAGGAATAATTGGTTAGATACATTGAGTTTCTATTTCAAAGATTTAAAAAAAAAATATTTGCTGATCCTTTTTAATTTAATTGATATTGATTAAGCTATAACCGCATATACATACATTAATGCATATATTATGCATCAGTATACATAACAATTCTTCCGTTTGTTTTCGGAAAGGCCACATATCATATATCCTACCATATTACACTAAAAAAGTATTTGTATGATGATCCAGCGTTGAAATAAATTGATGAGATTAGGTCCCATCATTTTTATACAATCTTATTTCTTTGGACATAAAGAGATAAAGAAGCCATTGCGATTGCCGGAAAGACTAGGCCCACTAAAGGAACCAAAATAGAGGGAAAGTTAAAATCTATCATAGAACGGGTACCTCGATTTCATATTTGTACCTATTATAATTATAAAGATATCTTATGATGCGTCTACCTATTAGAAAAATATGAATATAATCTTAATATTCTTAAAATTAAAGTACTTAATAATAAAAATAAATAAGTACAAGGAATGTAGAACTAAATGAAGTTTACCTATTCCTCTTTCTACACGAATATGTATGACAATCCACTTTCATAAATTTTATTCTTCTTTTCCCATCCTTAATCTTATTTATATCTTTTCTTTAAAAAAAGCTTTGTTTGTTTTGAAAGAAAAGCATTTTTTATGAATTCGCGACTTTAACCAATCTTATCCAACAAATAAAACAGGGATTCCTAGTGAAAAACAGGGGTTCTCGGTAAATAGAAATAACTTATATTCTATATTCTTATTATTCTTTATTCTCATTCTATATTCATTCTTATATTCTTCTTAGTTTGATTATTCTTAGGTTGATTATTTGATTATATATTCTATATTTGAATTTGATTTGTTTTTATATTTTCTTTTTTTTCTATATTTTTTTATATATTTTTCGTTGTTCTATAATATGAATATGTCAAAAGTAGGGATAATTTTTTTTTATTTACCCGATTTCTCAGAAGGAGAAAGAAACTCTTTTTTATCTTGTCGATAGAGAGATGCTTATTCCTAATCAGGAAGGGGGGTAGAATAAAAAAATGGATTCGGGTAAAAAAGTAATTATCCAACTCTTACTACACTTATAACTGATGTCCCAAAATAAAACACCATCTTCTTAGTTTTGTTTTTTTGATTACAATAAACTAAATGCTTATTCGCTACAAATAAAAATAACTGAATCTAGTGCTATACTTCCATTTTAAAATGAAGAATTTCAACCCCTTTTTAATCTTGATTCAAGGGAAGGAAACCCTGTAGTTGAAATAACTCACTGAGAACACCTTTTAAAAGATTACGTGGTACGATTGGGTCGAATAAGCCCTTATGGAATAAATACTCAGCCGCTTGTGAACCGTCGGGTACTGTCTTTTTCAATGTTTGTTCAATTACTCTTTTGCCCGCAAACGCAATATAGGCATTAGGTTCAGCAATAATGATATCTCCCAACATACCAAAACTTGCTGTAACTCCGCCAGTTGTAGGAGATGTAAGGATTGATACATAGAATAACTTTTTATTTGATTGATAATCATATGAAGCAGAAGATATTTTAGCCATTTGCATCAAGCTCAAACTCCCTTCTTGCATGCGTGCTCCTCCAGAAGCACACACAATAATGACAGGTAGAGATCGATTAATAGCATACTCGATCAAACGGGTTATTTTCTCACCTACTACGGATCCCATACTACCTCCCATAAACTGAAAATCCATAACTCCAATTGCTATGGGAATACTATTTAGTTGACCTATGCCCGTTTGAACAGCTTCAGTTAAACCCGTTTCTTTTTGATAAAAAAGGATGCGATCTCTATAAGGTTCCTCTTCTGAATGAAATTCAATGGGATCTATAGAAACCATATCCTCATCCATAGGCTCCCAAGTGTCAGGATCAATAAAAAGTTCGATTCTCTCTGAACTACTCATTTTCAAATGATATCCGCAGTGTTCACAAATATTCATTTTTGACCTAAAAAATTTTTTATAATTTAATCCATAACAATTCTCGCATTGAACCCATAACTGTCTGTATTTTGTATTTATATCGAAATCATTAGATATTCCTCTTTTATTGAGATAACTAGTACTAGTTTTGATACTCGAATTTCCACTTTCAATACTACTTATACTTTTACTTTCCGTACAAATGAAACTATAAATGTAACTGTCGATACCACTGTAAATGTCACTATTAAGACTGATTTCAAAACGAAGATAACTATCAATGCAACTATTAATGTGATTATTCCAATTAGATTGAGTATCATACATGGAATAATAATAGTAGTAATTGCTACTCTTAGACCCACTATTCAAATAACTATAAAAAAGGATCTCTAGTTCATTCAAAAAAGAATTAGCATTGTCAATCTCAAAAATATTATTTTCAATATCAAAATATACAGAATAACTGTCACCATTACTATTTCTAACTAAAAAAGTATCATCAGAGATCAAACTCAAAATATTTCTGCTATCAAATAAAGAATCTAGATAATTAATATTACCGAAACTATAACTGCCACTATCACTCCAACTAGGAATCCTTTTCTCCGCATCATTTAGAATAGGTTCTTTACTTCCACTGGTATGTCCAATACCATCAAGACTATCCATTGATTTACTTAGTCCACACCTATGTTCTAACTTATTGTTAGACAATATCGAATTGAACCAACATTTTTCCATAGAGACTTTCTGCACCCTATATTGATGAAAACTTAATACCTAATATTAAATAGATATATGAATAGTCATTCGATGAATAAAAAAATCATTTTACTATTTTTTTTATCATTCAGAATTCAAATGAAGCATATTATCCAATCATTAAGATTATTAATTAAAAACGAGCGAGTCTTGAAAAGAAA